AATATGAATGTTCTACCCTGTTCTATCAACTCACTAAAAGTGTTATACGATATATCCGATGTGGAAGTGGGCCAACATTTTTATTGGCAAATAGGGGGTTTCCAAGTCCATGCCCAAGTACTTATCACTTCTTGGGTTGTAATTGCTATTTTATTAGGTTCAGCCACTATAGCTGTTCGGAATCCACAAACCATTCCAACCGACGGTCAGAATTTCTTCGAATATGTCCTTGAATTCATTCGAGACTTGAGCAAAACTCAAATTGGAGAAGAATATGGCCCTTGGGTTCCCTTTATTGGAACTATGTTCCTATTTATTTTTGTTTCTAACTGGTCAGGTGCTCTTTTACCCTGGAAAATCATACAGTTACCGCACGGAGAGTTAGCTGCACCCACGAATGATATAAATACTACTGTTGCTTTAGCTTTACCTACGTCAGTGGCATATTTCTATGCGGGTCTTACCAAAAAGGGGTTGGGTTATTTCGGTAAATACATTCAACCAACTCCAATACTTTTACCAATTAACATCCTAGAAGATTTTACAAAACCTTTATCACTTAGTTTTCGACTTTTCGGGAATATATTAGCTGATGAATTAGTAGTTGTTGTTCTTGTTTCTTTAGTACCTTCGGTGGTTCCTATACCTGTCATGTTCCTTGGATTATTTACAAGCGGAATTCAGGCTCTTATTTTTGCAACTTTAGCTGCAGCTTATATAGGTGAATCCATGGAGGGTCATCATTGACTAGCTTTCGAAATGAAATGGTATTTCAAAAAAAAAGCTTATCCCAACTCATGGGCGTCTCAAGATAGTTTACTCGGGGAACATAATATATACAAATACCGATATATACGATCTAGAATAGGAGCAAAAAAAAAAAGAAAAACTATATATATTACATATATTACCGTTCCTATTTCATTTGATTTCATTCAATTCAACGACTGACCAAAATTGTTATAAATTGCAATTCAATTGGATCAATCAAATCTTGATATGTAATGATTTGGACTGATGAACCCATCCACTTATATCCACGCGTATAATGATAAAGAAAAGGAAGGGAATAGAAACAAAACAAATAAGATTCCTAAAAAAAGTAAGGGAAGTCGAGCTGGGTATATGTAAGGGCTATAAGCCAATCCTGAATATGTTTCAAAAAATGATTCTAGAATCCGATTCAATATAAGATATGGATGGTTTACATTATGAAAGAAACACATGTATATGTGATATTAGATGTTCACTAGTTATATATGGGCTATCTTATATATTATTTCACATCCCACTGAATTTAGATCGATTCCAATGCAAGCCTTTTCGTTTTATCCGTGACTGTGGATTGAATGAATAAACAAACGAAGTCAAGCATCAAGCATAGTATATAGAAGAGAAAGAGTGAAGAGTTGAAAGAATGGAATAGTTCGAAAGAAGGAAATGAAAGAACTAGAACCCTATAGATTTACAAAGACTCCGTGGGCAGGAACTAAAAACGAGAGATCGAAGTAGTTTTGATGATTCAGTAATATTATCATTTCAATTCAGAGTTCTTAGTTATTTTTTTTTTCGGATAGATCTTAGTGATGAAATAATTTAAGTAATAATTCATTGGTTGATTGTATCATTAACCATTTCTTTTTTCTTTTTTTTTTTGGTACGAGGAACTTAATATGAATCCACTGATTTCTGCCGCTTCCGTTATTGCTGCTGGATTGGCTGTAGGACTTGCCTCTATTGGACCTGGAGTTGGTCAAGGTACTGCTGCGGGCCAAGCCGTAGAAGGTATCGCGAGACAACCCGAAGCAGAGGGTAAAATACGAGGTACTTTATTGCTTAGTCTGGCTTTTATGGAAGCTTTAACGATTTACGGACTGGTCGTGGCATTAGCGCTCTTATTTGCGAATCCTTTTGTTTAATCCTATAAATGTGAAAAATACATACTTCATTTTCCTATTTTATTGCCATGGGCTTGCCAAATTATATCAAAACTTCACTCCTACAATCATTTCTTCGTTGAGACAATAACCCCGGGGTGGAGTGATTTGAAAATGAGTAATTAGCATAGCAGACACACTCGCTTTCTTCTCTCCCGTTTTTAATGGAAACTTTTTTTTTACTTTTAGGAAGTGTTGCAACAAACGAGGTATTTTGTAATTGACATGAGGTTCGGGACTAATAAATAGATTTTTGGGAATTTCCATTGAAATAATAATAAAGAAAAATGGTTTATTAAAATGAAATTAATCTATTCATATTTATAATAAGGAAATTAATAAAAAGAAATCAATCAAAAACAAAAAGGGGGCGAAGTGATACAAAAAGAACTCTGTTCAATTTTGTTGGTCCTATCTATAAGAGGAAAGCATATGAAAGACGTAATCGATTCTTTCATTTCCTTTGGTCACTGGCCATCCGCTGGGAGTTTCGGGTTTAATACCGATATTTTAGCAACAAATCTAATAAATCTAAGTGTAGTACTTGGTGTATTGATTTTTTT